TCCAATTTTCTTGTATTTTACAATAGAAAAATATTTCTATAATAGAACTCTCTATTATAGAAAATGGAAATCTGAAAAAAACTGTGTCATAAAAAATTTAGTTATTTTTATGAGTTTAATATGTTGATAAATATGTGGGATTAGAAATTCATTTCGGACAATTGAACCTTCTCAAATTGTTTCTTCTTAAGAACTAAAAAGATTTGTGCTAAAATAATAGATGCAAAGAAGAACAAGAGACCTTGGACACGTAACGGATCTTGAAGTACTATTTCCGCATCCCCCTGACCAAATCCACCCACATTTGGATTACTTGTTAATGGCTGATCAAGTTTGATAGATTCACCTTCTGAAACAAGAAGTTCTGGTCCTGGAGGGATAATATCAATCACTTCACGCCCATCCAATGCATCCACTATAGTTATTTCGTATCCCCCTTTTTCTTTTCGTATGATTTTTTTTACCATACCCGCTGCTGTAGCATTATACACATTATTATTACTCTTGCTCCCGTCAAGATAAATCTGACCCCTTCCCCTGTTCCCGCCTACGTATATAGGATATTTTAAGAAATGAATATCTCTCTTAGTAGTGGGATCCGGGGAAAGAATAGGAAAGGTGATTTCATTATATTTTTTACCGGGAACAGGGCCTACCACAAGAATATTTTTTTTTGTAGGGCGATAGTTTTGAAAAGACAGATTGCCTATCTTCTCTTTAATCTCAGGCGAAATACGATCGGGGGGTGCTAATTCAAAACCTTCCGGTAAAATAAGAACAGCCCCCACATTCAAAGCTCCCTTTTTACCATTAGCAAGAACTTGTTTCACTTGCATATCATAAGGAATTCGAACAACTGCTTCAAATACAGTATCCGGAAGTACCGCTTGTGGAACCTCAATATCCACGGGCTTATTAGCTAAATGGCAATTGGCACAGACAATACGACCGGTTGCTTCTCGGGGATTTTCATAACCCTGCTGTGCAAAAATTGGATATGCGTTTGAAATGGGTGCTCGAATTATTATATATATCATGATCGATATGGAAATGGATCGAGTAATCCCTTCCTTTATACAAGAAAAAGCATTTCTAGTTTGCATGGTCTAATCATTGATCCTGAAAATTTCTACAATAAGATTAGGTAGGTCACTCGCATAGTTCCCTATCCAAGGCGGGGAACCCCTTTTTCATTTAAGGGGGTTAAAAAGAAGGGAAAAATAAAAGTTATTTTCTTTTTAGCTAAAAAACTTTAAATTCTAATTGGATAAGTGAATCATTTTTTCAGTCAATCATTCATTGAATGATAAATCACTACAAGTGATGGAGATACGCGATTTAAATAACGGAAAATCCAATATTTTAAAATTGTATCTAAAATGACTGGAAAAGTGGAAACAAGACCAGATATAATTTGATCGTTTTGAGCAAATCCAAAATCTTTATAGACGAAACCAATCACTAGTTCCCAACCATGGGTTGAATGGAATCCTATACATAAATCAGTTAATAGAAGAATAGAAAAAGCTTTTATTGTGTCACTTAAATTATATATAAATTCTCGAACCAAAGAGTTAATAAGAACAAGTTCTTGATTACCAAGAATAGAATAACCGCTTAGAATAAAGAAACAAATTATATTTGTCGAGAAGTGCAAAATCGTATTCATACGATCTTCGTTGTGCGTTTTGATTAATTGGATTGTTTCTTTATAGATTCCAGTACGTAGGTTTTGTAGATGTGTTTCCGGACATTCCTTTAACATATCATCTAAGAAAAACAGTTCTTCAAATTCTATGAATTTGTTTAGAATACTCTTTTCTTTAATATCATTCAAAAAAATTTCGGATTGCCCAGTATTCCACCAATCAATAAACCAAGATTCGAGACTTTTCTTAAATGTGAAAGAGATACACCAGGGCAAAAAAACTATAGATGTAAGATATAGAAGGGGAATGAATGTTTTCTTTTTTGTCATTTTTCGTCTTTATTTACTGAACTCAACTTCATCTCATTCGTCAACTCTATATGATAATAACCTTTCTATCAAGCATAAGCTCTATTACAAGTCATAGAGCTTATAGATAAATCTCTATTCTCTCTTTTTTTTTTACTTGCAGTTCGGGAGTTAGTCCTTGTCTTGTTTCATTTAGAAAAAAGAATACATAAATCGAATAATAAATCGAAAGAATTCACTGTCAATTCAAATGCAGAAATAAAATTTTGTTTTGAAAGGATATCAATTGCTAAGATTCGAAGAAAAAATTATTACTTTTTATGAAGACACCAAGAAACACTTCGGGTTAGGAATATAATAATAGGATTTCTAAATCAAATAACGCCTCATCTATAAAAATTGAAATATTAAAAAAAACGTTTTTTTTTTTCAAAATATTTCAAAAGGTACACAAAATAAAAAATAGGACAATTCTGAAGCTTTTTGTGAAATTGAATTTCTAATTAAGTTCAATTCTCATCAGTAAAAAAGTGGTACACCCAAAAATACAGATAATTCGCCAGCTTTATGTGCAATTAGTGTCTCATTCAAATTATCTTCAATACGAGTCAAGGGAATAAACCCCTGTTCTATGGTTTCCAGATAAACGATACTCTCCAAAGTACTGGTACGAGTAAAAAGACCCTCTTCTTTAACTTTTGTTATTATTCTGATGGATTGAAGCTCATTCATAGGTATTTCGAGAATAATACGACGATTTTTTCCAGGAAATCCCCAACGAAGAAAACATACCTTTTTCTCTTTTTTATTGAAGATATCAAAACCCCCACCTATATCCCAAAAAATAATCGACCCAAAATAAAAACTACTAAAGAGACCCACGATTCCATAAAAAGCCATCGTGGCCCCTTGTGGAATAAATGGAAAATAAAAAAAGTCCGGAATAAATGAAAAATCACGAATTTTATCAGAAATAAAGAACAAATCCATACCAAGATAACTGGAAATTGCAACCAACAATAACCCCAATGAACCTAACAAAGTGAAAATGGCCCAAAAGAAATTGCTTGTTCTTCGAACCTCCGTCATAGAATATATCAGTACATCGTTTGAGCGAAAGATTATACTCATTACTCTCCTTTTTTTGAATTTAGTATTATAATTGGGGAATAAAAAACCCCAGAATTTTACTTTGTTTTCTGTATCTAAAAAATCTTGTTTTTTTGAACATGAAGAAATAAAGAAGCCATTGCAATTGCCGGAAATACTAGGCCTACTAGAGGAACAAAAATGGAAGGAAAGTTTATCATAAAATGGGTACCTCGATTTACTATTTGTACCTTATATATATTATTATTTTGATATTTATATTTATATATATTATTTTTTTTTTATTCTTATTTATATTATTATATAAAGATAGTCTATAATCACTAGAATTATTATATATTTATACTTAGTATATAAGAATTTTAGTGATTATAGCTAAGCCTATATATATATCATAATATAATATACCCTTTTTCAAAAATTCAAAAAATTTTTGGCTATGCCTTATCATTTTTAGTCAAAGAAAAGAAATTATGGAATTGAAATAACTCGCTCAGAACACCCTTTAAAAGATTACGCGGTACGATTGAATCAAATAAGCCCTTATGGAATAAATATTCAGCTGCTTGTGAACCTTCTGGTACTGCCTTATTCAATGTTTGTTCAATTACTCTTTTACCAGCAAATGCAATATAAGCATTTGGTTCGGCAATAATGATATCCCCCAACATACCAAAACTAGCAGTTACCCCCCCAGTAGTGGGAGATGTAAGTATGGATACATAGAATAACTTTTTATTTGTTTGATAATCATATAAAGCAGAAGAGATTTTAGCCATTTGCATCAAGCTCAAACTTCCTTCTTGCATACGCGCTCCTCCGGACGCACATACCAGAATAAGAGGTAAAAGTTGATTAGTAGCATATTCTACCAAACGGGTGATTTTCTCACCTACTGCGGATCCCATACTGCCCCCCATAAACTGAAAATCCATAATTCCAATAGCTACAGGAATACCATTTAGTTGACCAGTACCTGTTTGAACAGCCTCAGTTAATCCCGTTTTTATTTGATAAGAATCAATACGATCTTTATAAGGTTCCTCTTCGGAATGAAATTCAATAGGATCCAGAGAAACCATGTCTTCATCCATAGGATTCCAAGTACCCGAATCAATCGAAAGTTCGATTCTATCTGAACTGCCCATTTTCAAATGATATCCACAGTATTCACAAATATTCATTTTTGTTTTAAAAATTTTTTTATAATTTAATCCATAACAATTTTCGCATTCAAGCCACAAATGCTTATATTTTTGACTTTCATCGAGATTATTAGAACTTTCTCCTATAGTGGAATCTATATCATTTGTATCATTCGTACTAGTTATTATACTAGTACTAGAATTATCGCTTTCACTACAATTTTTGCCCTCCCCCAAAATGTAACTATAAAAATAACTCTCATTGTATTTGTCAATATCACCTAAAATGAAACTATCAATATAGATTTGAGAATGAAGATAACTATCAATACAATTATTAATATTATTGTTCCAACTAAATGGAGTCTCATACATGTAATGAGACTCATCATTCTTAGAAACAGTATTCAAATAGCTAGAAAAAAAACTTTCCAGTTCACTTATGAAATAATGATCATCATCATTTTTAACCTCCAAAGTTTGATTTTCTCTATGTAAATAGAGGGAATTTTGATTTTCAATATCTAAATAGATGGAATAACTGTTCCTCTTATTATCCCTAACTAAAAAAGTTTTCTCAGATAGGAAATTCTGGATGTTACGGGCACCTACTAAATAATCAAAATAACTATAATGAGAATTCTCACTATCATCCGAACGATGAGAATTCTCATCTTCATCCGAACGATGAATTTTTTTATCTAGATGAATTTTTTTATCTATATGGGTTAAAATTTTAGGTTGTTGGCTTAAACAGGTATTTCTAATAGGATTAAGAGTATCGATGGATTTACACTTGTATGCCAACTTCCTATTACACAACCTATAAAATAACATAGAATTCGACCATGATTTTTCCATCTAGTTTTTTGTCTATTTACACAAAAATATAATGAATGTATAGTCATTGAATGAAGAATAAAATAATAGAAATATTCCATTTTGAATATTCTATCTCATGTATTTACTATAAAAAAAGTATATAAATCAAATAACTAGGATTAGTAACTGAAAATAATAAAGAGCGAGTGGGTATTAAAAATAAATGATAATAAAATCAAAAATAATAAGAAACATGAAAAAAAAGTATCTCAATAAGGATAATATATTTATCTATTTATAAGTCCAATTACTTCATTTAGTGACTCTTTTTTTTCTTTTTCCTATATTCTATCTTTTATCTCTATACATTTTTTCATTTTGTTTTGAAGATCGATGAAAATTTCATTTCTTTTTCTTACTATCGAAAACTACATTCTATCATTCTATATAAACAACAAGAACTAAGAAAAATTAGGTATGAATAGAACAAGAGAGCGGGGGGATAAAAGAGAAAAGAGTTTTAGAAATCTATATACAAGTCATCCACACCCCCTTTGTTTATTTCATTAAAGGAATTTCGTTTGTTGATTGGAGCTAAGTTCCATAAAAACACCAGCCCTTTTTGAAATATCCTGAACAGTTCCTGTAGGTTGAGCGCCTCGTTCAAGGAAATATAGAATAACTGGAATATTTAAATAGGTTTGATTCTTTATTGGATCATAAAAACCCACTTTCCGAAGATCTCTTCCCTCTCTTCGGGATCGAACATCGATTGCAACGATTCGATAAACGGCTCATTGGGATAGAGATAGATAAATAATGCACCCCCCCTAGAAACGTATAAGAAGTTTTATCCTCGTACGGCTCGAGAAAATAAAAAATTATAATGTATGTAGAAAATTATGATGTCAAATAGATCAATAAAATCATCAAATCAATTAAACTATGACTTAAGTATTTTTCTTTCGTATTTTCTTTTTGAAAAAAAACTCCTCATATTTATAACTCCATAACTCAAATTGGATAATTTCCATAACTCAAATTGGATAATTCTCAAATAACTAAAAAGAGAACAAAGCCTTTAGTAGTTATTTCATTTATTGAGTGGTCTCTACTCCCCTTTCTTGCCCGTGTTTCGTTTCTTTATAATTTATTTTTTAGAATTTTTTATAATAGAATTGATGAAACAATTTGAAAATGGTATTTACTTGTTCCATGATCTTTTAGCTTTTCTTTGAATCATTGGGTTTAGACATTACTTCGGGAATCTTAAATCTTTTCAAAAATGGCAGCAACATACCATTTTTTCTTTCTATGAAAGAATCCTACAAATAGAAGGTTAATTCCTGCAGCTACACTTTTGATCAAAACTGTTTTACTAATTCCAACCTTTTTTTTTTGAACCTTGCTCAAATTGGATCCTTTCTATTTTTCTATCAAAAATAGACTTACGAAGTTTTTCTAACTTATTAATTTTCACTAACCTTAGATACTCGCCCCTGAGAAATGAATAAACTCGAGCTCCATCATGTACTATTTACATCATCAACTTACATCATCAACTGCTTTCCCGTCCCCAAAACAATAAGTTCTAGTGGAACAGAACAAACGATGTCGAGTCAAGAGCATGTTCATTTCTCTATACTAAAAAAAAAAAATGGCGGATGTAAGAATCCACAGCAAATCGAATCATGTCTTTCAAGTCGCACGTTGCTTTTTACCACATCGTTTCAAACGAAGTTTTACCATAACATTCCTTTAACTTGGATCTAGTATGTAATTGATTCAATTATGGAATCGTGAATAGTCATTGATTCAATCTATACATAATAATCTATCCTTTTTAAGTCGCGGTTTTTCTTCTATATAACGAAAACATTTTTGAAAGTAAAGACGTAAATGAAAATTTACTCAGTATTTTATCAATCTATTTTCTACTCTCTTTTTATAATTTGTAAAGTAGAAAAAAGGGAATTTCAAAATATTCGAAAAAAAAGAAAAAGAAATATGAAAAAATTTTAAAATTATAATAGATATAAAAATTATAATAGATATATATAATGAAATGATTACATTAAAACAATGATTATACAAAAAAGAAAGTAAGAAAAACTCGACTTGTTTTTGAATCCACATATTCGAAAGCAAGTCGATTTAGATTAGAGACGAATAATTCAAAAAGGGGGATAATTTGAATTCTGATATATAATCTGTATTCCAATATGATATACATCATGAATGGATATGTTCTGGGACGGAAGGATTCGAACCTCCGAATAGCGGAACCAAAACCCGTTGCCTTACCACTTGGCTACGCCCCATTTTCGATTTTATACTTAAAAACACTATTATTGATATTAGTTGTTCGTCAATTCCAGTTCATAAATTTCTATAGAAAAATTTGTTGCTAGTATTTTTATATGCGTATCTACAGATCTATCTATATTTATCTAGATATAGATAGGATAAGACTAAATTTATTGATCATTACGTACAATTCTATTAAGATATTGTTATAGAAGTGTGATTTCTTCGATTTTTTGATTTCAGAATAGAATAAAAAATAAAAAGATTTTGAACTGGATAAGTTCAAATCAAAGAAGGATTTTGGATGGTTTTATCTTATTTGATTCATTTTTTTTAGTTTTATTCATAAATTAATATTAATTTATTTTCATTTTTATTGTATTTTATATATATATAAAATACAATAAAAATGAAAATTCTAATTCAAAAAAAAAAACAAAAATAATTTTTATTTTCTTAAAGAACAAAATGTTTGTTATGCTTAATATCTTTAATTTGGTCTGTATTTGTATTCACTCTGTCCTTTATTCAAGTAGTTTTTTCTCGGCGAAATTGCCCGAAGCCTACGCTTTCTTGAATCCAATTGTGGATATTATGCCAGTAATACCCTTACTCTTTTTTCTTTTAGCTTTTGTTTGGCAAGCTGCTGTAAGTTTTCGATGAGATCTGTAATTTGAGTAATGTATTAAAAAAAATTCAGAATTTATAAAAAAACTTAAATTCGAACATTTTAACAATTTAAAAGATCAAATAAGTCTTACAGTGTGAATTATCGATTCCAATATTGAAATTTTTGGATATATACGAAAAAATACGGATCATCTCATCATCTACGTTTTGCCAATTGAGAAATCCTAATCCTATTATTCGATTTGAACCCATCACCAATATAATACCTAGATTATAGATATGAAAGAAGATTTTTGGTAAAAGTAATTATTGATAATTTGTAATAAAAGACTCGACTCTTACTACAAATCCATTTTCTAAACTTATCTTATATATCTCCTCACAAAAACTTCATTTTTTATAAACTTAGTATTAAAAGAAACAAAATGTGTTGTAATATAAGAGAATCTATTCTCTTTCTTTGTCGTTTTTTAATTATCTTGGAGATTTTATAATGCTTACTCTAAAACTATTTGTTTACACGGTAGTGATATTCTTCGTTTCTCTTTTCATCTTCGGATTCCTATCTAACGATCCAGGACGTAATCCAGGGCGTGAAGAATAAGAAAAAGGTGAATTCTGTGTTTTTCTTGCTTGTGCTGGATTTTGAAATATTTTTAGGATTTTTTCTATTTTAACATCTTTAACTAGTAAATAAAAAAAATCAAACAAACAAGGAAAACAAAGAAGTTCAACAAAAAATATCAAATTATCAACGGAAAGAGAGGGATTCGAACCCTCGGTACAAAAATTTGTACAACGGATTAGCAATCCGACGCTTTAGTCCACTCAGCCATCTCTCCCCAATTGCAAAAAAGAATTACTTTGTTTATGTTATATCACATAAACAAGAAGAGCAAAAAATGGAGCTTGAAAAAAAATTCCTTTTTATCTTATTTTTTATCTTATCAATTCCTTTTTATCTTATTTTTTATCTTATCGCTTTTTTTTCTATTTGATTTCGATTCATTATTATATTCTATATTCTTCTATTTTTGAGTTTCCTTTTTTGTTTTTCTACAGCCAAAGAGCCCGGCCAGTACCTAGTCGGGCTCTTTTTATTCCCATGAATATTGAATAACAATGATTTATTTGAATGGAATGTACTTTATTCGAAAAAAATACTTGTAATTAAAACACGATCAAACATAAATAAGAGATACAGATTGATTCCTATGATATGAAATAAAACAAAATCAGATAATATCAAAATGTCCTTTTTTATGGCTCCTTCTCTTTTTTTCTGGTAACGTAAATTTTATTTTTATATTTAATTATATATATATATGATATGTTAAAAAAATATGTTAATTCAAAAAAACTACCTTCAGCAAAAACAAAATCCAAAAATGTAATTGACCCTGTTTTTCAAATTTCATTAGAAGATACTCTAATGAAACAGGTCAATACTCGAATTATTAGAATATTGAATATTATGCCCCTCTATTTCTTTATTTATTTTATCTGATTGCTTTGTTCGACAAAAGATACAATAATTGTATTGTAGCGGGTATAGTTTAGTGGTAAAAGTGCGATTCGTTCCATGGACCCTTAAATAGTTAAGGGATCCCCCGTTTGATTCATATCCCGATCAAAAACTTTATTTCTTACTTAAAGGGAATCCTTTATACCCTCAATGAATGATTTGCGGTATAATATACATTATCGTAATTTGTATACAAGAAGAATCAATTCTAAATTGACAACTTGAGTTCTAAAATTATGAAACATAAGTTTTTGGAATTGGATCTATAATCCGAATTTTTTTGAGTATGACGAAAGGATCTATGGAGAGATATATAGAAAGTTTATTTCTAATCGTAACTAAATCTTCTATTTTTTTGTATAGTAGAGATTGAAGCAAAATAGCTATTAAACGATTATTTTAGTTTACTAGAGACATCTACATTTTTTTAGCTCGACGGAAATTTTATTCTTTTCCTAAAGATTCTATTAAATAGAAATAGAGAACGAAGTAACTAGAAAAAAA